AGATATAGGGATTTTACGAATACGCCTTAAGGACCAATGGTTAACGATGGCTCTAATGGGCGGTTTTGCTAGAATAGGCAATAATGAAATCACTGTTTTAGTAAATGATGCAGAAAAGGGTAGTGATATTGATCCACAAGAAGCTCAGCAAACTCTTGAAATAGCGGAAGCTAATTTGAGAAAAGCTGAAGGAAAGAGACAAATAATTGAGGCAAATCTAGCTCTCCGGCGAGCTAGGACAAGAGTAGAGGCTGTCAATGTGATTTCATAACTAGTTGGTGCGTTCAAATAATCAAAAGAAGTTCTGTTTCTAAATCCTATTTTGATTGGATTCTGTCGAGTGAATCCAATCAAGCAGAATCCAATTTTGATACAACGCAATTCAAAAATGAAATTGAACTAGATTCAATAAAAAAAATCTCTAAAAATAGAAGAGGGTGGGGCAAAAAACTTATTAGATGCCGGAGTCAATGGTATCTAATAAGTTCTACCTACTATTGGATTTGAACCAATGACTCCCGCCGTATGAAAGCAATACTCTAACCACTGAGTTAAGTAGGTCATTTATCATCCCAAAGAGAACCAAACGGAACCCATCCCATTGATGGATTATAAATATCATATTCCTTATAAGCAATAATAATCTAAGCAATACCACTCAACCACTCACAAATTTAGGATGTTGGATCATAGAATATTCATCTTGACAACAAATTATATACATGATAAAATATGCATCACAAGCACTAAGGGCTATAGCTCAGTTGGTAGAGCACCTCGTTTACACGCGCGCCAATGTTTTTCAGGGGAGTCCATCATACAATCCAAAAAATGGATCTTATTGAGAAATCGATGTCTTACTCCATAACTTTAAGAGAAAAATAGCCTGACTAAGGGTTCGGTTCGATTTGAGTGCAGGTACCAAACAGACCCCATGATTGATTTGAGATATTGATAAGGTGAATACCAGTACATTCAATGCTAGGCATAATGAGTACAAAGCCCTCAAAAAATCTCTTTTCGTCCTATGAACTTGAAGGTGTATGAAGTTTCATATTGGATTTTTTAAGCCGAACAATAGAGACTTGATTTAACTTAAAACGATCTAGGCCAGAGGCAGACCTACGTCAAGATAACCCCACCCTTGAAACACTTTGGTAGTGCTTCTGAATCAGAATCCCAAATAATGAATCAGAGCACGTGGAGCCATCCCCTTATCTTATTTTTCTGTCAAGAAAAAATATGGCGGATTGGCTGATATTTCTATCAGTTAATGAAAGAGCCCAATGCAAAAAAAATGCATGTTGGGTCTTTGAAACAGTTTAGATCATTTTGATAATAATAAGTTTGATCTGTTTTACCGAGAAGGTCTACGGTTCGAGTCCGTATAGCCCTAGAGCCCTATAAAATAAAATGAATAAAATCAAAATTTGAAATACAAAATTGTATAATTTTCATTTCTTCATTCTTGTTTGTTACTTGTAACTGACCGGTTGGTTCATCGAAACCAAATTTGTCCTAGAAACTCACTCACAGGAATCGTTTAAAGCCGAACAGAAAACTGAAAGAAAAACGTATTTCAAGAGATCGAATCGATCCTTTTCCAATCGTGCCAATCGTGGATAAACAAACCAACCCTTCGTCATTAATCTTCGGAGGGAAATTCTATATGAATTTTCCTGTCCATAATCATAATCAAGGGGTTAAGCTAGCCAGACTCCCTTTTTTGGTATATCTAAAAACTAGACCTAGCGAAGCACACCAAAACAAAAAGGGGATGGTCTTCTTTTTCTCTATTCAATCAAGAGAAAACCCCACCCTTATTTTAATAAACGGAATATACCAACACTCAAATTAAGATATTCGAAATCCTGAGATGGAAATACCCACCCATTTTCTTCCATTTGAATACTCGTTCTATTCTAAATCACTAAGAAAAAAAACGACAAAAAGACCTCCTGATTCTATTCCTAAAAAATCAAAATCTATAAATCGAATTTTTATAAAAAAAATTTCAAATAATCAAAAGAAGAATTCGATTTTATTTGGAAGTCGCTTTCTTTAGCAAGAATCCTAGGTGAAAACAAGAAAATTTGTCTAAGCGTAACATATAGAGTTATACTAACTAAAGCAATTAAAGAAAATTGAAATAAAAAAATTAAATAGACTGGAAATGGGATCCCGGTCAAGTCAGTCGATAAATCTTGAAATGAGATATGCCCCGCAATAATCAAAGGAGACTAGAAGATTTGGTCAAAACAAGAATTCATTTTAGTTGGACCAACCAGTTATGGATGACTTTAGAAATTCAATTCGAATCAACCAATCCGGCATAATTTCCACGTTCATAGGAGTGCGTCTATGTTTTTGCTTTACGAATATGATATTTTTTGGGCATTTCTAATAATATCAAGTCTTATTCCTATTTTGGCATTTTTTATTTCCGGGATTTTAGCCCCGATTAGGAAAGGGCCGGAGAAACTTTCTAGTTATGAATCGG